TGGAAAACCGAAACCAAGACTAGGAATTTTTGACGAACAGGATGAAAAATCATTACTCTTTCGACACAAGAAAGGGGTTTAGAAAATTCCTTTTCTTGTGTCGAAGACTAGGAAGACAAATAATGCCTCCTAGAATTATTTGTTCCCCGCATTTATAGTTCGTTCTATTACCCGCTTACTTATGCTAATATCTATCCCAATTTTATTCTATTTCAAATAGAAAATAGAATAAAATGGATCCATTTTATAACATTGAAATCTGGCAATAGTAACATAGTCGTACCAATTCAATTTGGTTAAAAAAAATAAAGAAAGAGGTGGTAAAGTCATAAAATAAAGTCAAATAAAATAGTCTTCTTCAAACAAAAATCTACCTATTATGACTAGGAATGCGGTACAAGGGATTCCCCCAAGCTCGTAGAAAAAGAGCAAGTAAATAAAAGGTTTTTCAGAATTGATTTTTTTTGATCATACATAAAAATTTTGTTCTTTTTACGAACCTGATGTCGATAAATCCGCGAGTCTAGAAATTCATTTCGGCCAATTGAACCTTCTCGAACTGTTTCTTTTTAAGAACCAAAAAGATTTGTGCCAAAATAACAGATGCCAAGAAGAACAAAAGACCTTGGACACGTAATGGATCTTGAAGTACTATTTCTGCATCTCCCTGACCAAATCCACCCACATTAGGATTACTCGTTAATGGTTGATCCAATTTGATGGATTCACCCTCTGAAACAAGAAGTTCTGGTCCTGGAGGGATAATATCAACCACTTGACGTCCATCCGATGGGTCTGTTATGGTTATTTCATATCCCCCTTTTTCTTTTCGTATGATTTTACTTACTATGCCCGCTCCTGTAGCATTATAAACTGTATTGTTACTCTTGCTTCCATCGGGATAAATCTGACCCCTTCCCCTATTCCCCCCTACGTATATAGGATATTTTAAGAAATGAACATCTTTCTTAGTAGCGGGGTCCGGGGAAAGAATAGGAAAGGTGATTTCACTATATTTCTGACCAGGGACAGGCCCTATCACAAGAATATTTTTTTTATTAGGGCGATAGCTCTGAAAAGACAAATTGCCTATCTTTTCTTTCATCTCGGGAGAAATACGATCGGAAGGAGCTAATTCAAACCCCTCCGGTAAAATAAGAACAGCCCCCACATTCAAACCCCCTTTCTTACCATTAGCAAGAACTTGTTTCACTTGCTTATCATAAGGAATTCGAACAACTGCTTCAAATACAGTATCAGGAAGTACCGCTTGTGGAACCTCAATATCCACGGGCTTATTAGCTAAATGGCAATTGGCACATACAATACGCCCAGTCGCTTCTCGTGGATTTTCATAACCCTGCTGCGCAAAAATGGGATATGCACTTGAAATGGATGTCCGAGTTATGATATATATCATGAGCGATACGGAAATAGATCGAGTAATCTGTTCCTTTATCCAAGAAAAAGTATTTCTAGTTTGCATGGTCTAATCATTGATCCGAAAATTTCTACAATAAATTGGGTAGGTCACTGGTATAGTTCCCTATCCCCCGATTCTGCTATTTACTGGAATCATTTTCCTGGAATACTATAGGATGAAAATCCCCCCGATAGAAAGTTTTTAATGCTTATGTAGAACTACAAAGTAAGAAACATTCTAATTGGATTAGATTAATATCGGTGGATCATTTATCAATCATTCATTGAATGATAAATAACTACAAGTGACGGAGATACACGATTTAAATAACGGAAAATCCAATATTTTAAAATAGTATCGAGAATAACTGGAAAAGTGGAAACAAGACCAGATATAATTTGATCATTATGAATAAATCCAAAATCTTTGTAGACAGAACCAATCATTAGTTCCCAACCGTGGGGTGAATGAAATCCGATACATAAATCGGTTAATAAAAGAATCGAAAAAGCTTTTACTGTATCACTTAAGTTATATAGGAATTCCTGAGCCCAAGAGTTAAGAATAACAAGTTCTTCATTACCTAAAATAGAATAACCGCTTAGAATAACAAAACAGAGTATATTTGTCGAGAAGTGCAAAATCGTATGGATACGATCCTCATTGTGTATCTTGATTAATTGGATCGTTTCTTTGTGGATTCCTGTAGGAAGCTTTTGTAGATGTGTCTCCGAGTATTCTTTGATCATTTCGTCCAAAAAGAGGATTTCCTCTAATTCTATGAACTTTTCTAGAATACTTTTTTCTTGAATATTATTCAAAAAAATTTCGGATTGACCAGTATTCGACCAATTAGTAACCCAAGATTCCATACTTTTAGTAAATGAAAAAGAAATCCACCAAGGCAAAAATACTATAGATGCAAGATACAAAAGAGGAGTGAATGCTTTCTTTTTTGCCATTTTTCACCTGTGAATTTTTAATTAACCCACTTCATTTGTCGACTCTATGTGATCGAATATTTCTTTCAAACATGAGTTCTAGACAAGGTATCAAATCTATGAATCTATTTTATTTGTGATTTTGTTTGAATTTAGAAAGAATACAGAAATAGACTAAGACTCCACTTCGAATTCGAATGAAGAAATAATCAAAAATATTGTTTCCAGATATCTTAATTCATCAAATTCCAAACAAGTGTCTCCTTTTGATGAATGAACGAAAGAAGTACTTTAAGGAATGAATATTATTGAGATTTTGAGACGAAAGAACTCCTTTTCTATCAAAATATCCAATATTTCGAAAAAATTCCAACGATTCCCCATAGTCAAGAATAGAATAATTGAGAGAAAGATATTGTGATGATCAAAAAAATGAGCGGAAAGGAAAAACAAGACAGAAATAGGCCAGTTATCATTATTAAGAAAACCCATTATTGGTTAGTAAAGAACACAAACGAAAGGATAAAAAAAGGTCGATTGACAAACCAAAAAGGAAATAATTTACAAGATATGATTTATCTGCATCTAAAGTATCACTTCCAACAAAAATTGAACTTCAAAAAAAAAGAGAAATTTCTTTCTTTCGAAATCGTTTGATATATGAGATGAATTGAATCTAGTAGTTCAATTTCTTACTTGTTTCAATTGAGTTGCATGGATTTGGATACGCATAAAAAACCACAAAACTCTTTTTTTGTGGTTGTTCCATATACGTCGGCTTTGGCTGGACTGAACGTTCTGACGAAACTTCAGTTAAGTTATGTTATAGAAAAAAGAGGATTCTTGCATTTTTCCCTCCTGCTGAGAAAGCATTCGTTTTTCAGCCCAGTTCCTTTTCTCAAAAGACTTCAATTGGTACGCGCAAGAAATAGGCCAATTCCGCGGCTTTTTGTTCAATTTCTCGTGGAGTCAAATTCTCATCAGTACGGGTCAACGGAATAGCCCCCCGGCCTCGGATGTCCATATAAAGGACACGACGAGCATAAATACCCTCTTTCACTTCTATTCTAACGGATTGAATATCTTTTATAAGGAATCGGAGGAATATGCGACGATTTTTTCCAGGAAATCCCCAACGAAAAATACACACTTTTCCTTCCTTTCTATCGAATCGATCATAACCACAACCTACATTCCAGGAAATTGTGCACCACAAATAGGAACTAATAAAGAGACCCGCGATCCCGTAGAAAGACATCACGATCCCTTGTGGAAAAAAAATGATTTGCTGAGACGGAACAAAAGATATCAAATTTCTACCAAGATAACTGGAAGTTCCAACCAATAAGAATCCTAAGGAACCTAAAAAAACGATAAGGGCCCAGCAAAAATTACTTAATTTTCGAGACCCCGTTATAAGTTCTATCCATATATGTTCTGATCGCCAACTCATACTTGATACGATTGCATTTTATTGGAATTGAGAGAATACCCCAAATTCAAATTATTTTGACTTTACTTTTTTTTGTTTCCGAAGTAACTCTCATCAACTAGCACTAGTTTGATGTGAACTAGCACTAGTTTGATGTGAACCTTTAGGAGTAATTCATCAAATTGGTTAGATCTAAAATAATAACATACCCTTCATATGATCCCAATATACATATTGATATACATATAGATCCACCAACTTTACATTTTAGGCATTCAGCGATCCTGATCTATTTGAAAACTAGCTAGAATTCATTTACCCATAGATCATTTTCGGCAGGCATAAGAGCTTTTTCCTTTATGTTCGGCGAAAATCACATGTTATACCATATTTCCCGAAATAAATATCTGTGTTATGCTACAAGTCTAAGTTTCAAAAAAAAAACGGATGAGGTTGGGTCCCCTCAGATCTAAACAATCTTGTTTTTTTGAACATGAAGAAATAAAGAAGCCATTGCAATTGCCGGAAATACTAGGCCTACTAAAGGCACAAAAATAGAGGGAAAATTGAAAGTTGTCATAAAATGGGTACCTCGATTTACTATTTGTACCTGTTATTATTTTTTTTTAATATCATATTTTATATTTATACTAATTATAATTAAGAATTATAATTATTATGAATTCGTAGTTATTATTAATTAATAATTAATTCAATTTGAAAATTTTTATTAGAGAGATAAGTATCTATATCTCTAAGTGAGTATATAGAATAAGTCCAAGGAATGTAGAACTAAATAAATTCATCTATCTACATGAAAGATACGTATGATAATCAACTTTATTTTTTTTATTCATTTCTTTGTGTTTTGTTCTTGTCTTCTAATTTAATAAAGAAAGAGTTTCTTACAAATTATCGAAAGATTCGTTAGAATGCGACACAACCGGGATTTTTAGTGAAAATGGGATTTTCGGGAGATGGAGAAAGATACAAAACTATATATCTATCTTTTCTCTATTTGAATTTGATTATATACGTAAGACGAAATTCGTTTTATTTGCCTAATTTCACGAAAGGAAGAACTCACGCTTTTATCTTGTTGATAGAGACTTCTTAATTAGTAATCTGGGATCTAGGTAAAAAAAAGAGTTATCCGCAACTTTTGATTCTTTCTACAATTAGATCTTAGGTCACCAAAGAAAACTCCATTCTTATTTACTTTGATTCCGATAAGCTAACTACTTGTTTGCTACAAATAAAAAAATAAAATAATTGAACTTAGTGCGCTCTACTTGATTGAATTGGAATTCAAAGGAAAGAAGGCGTGGAGCTTAAATAACTCACTCAGAACGCTTTTTAAAAGATTACGTGGTACGATTAGGTCGAATAAGCCCTTCTGGAATAAATATTCAGCCGCTTGTGAACCTTCGGGTACTGTTTTATTCAATGTTTGTTCAATTACTCTTTTACCCGCAAATGCAATGTAGGAATTTGGTTCGGCAATAATGATATCTCCCAACATACCAAAACTAGCTGTTACCCCACCAGTAGTAGGAGATGTAAGGATTGATACATACAATAACTTTTTATTTGATTGATAATCATATAAGGCAGACGAGATTTTAGCCATTTGCATCAAGCTCAAACTTCCTTCTTGCATGCGCGCCCCCCCCGAAGCGCACACTATAATAAGAGGTAGAAATTGATTGGTAGCGTACTCAATCAAACGGGTGATTTTCTCCCCGACTACGGATCCCATACTACCCCCCATAAACTGAAAATCCATAACCCCAATTGCTACGGGAATGCCATTTAGTTGACCTACGCCTGTTTGAACAGCCTCAGTTAATCCTGTCTTTCTTTGATAAGAATCAATACGATCTTTATAAGACTCCTCCTCCGAATGAAATCCAATGGGATCCAGAGAGACCATGTCTTCATCCATAGGATCCCAAGTACCGGGGTCGATCGAAACTTCTATTCTTTCTGAACTACTCATTTTCAAATGATATCCACATTGTTCACAAATATTCATTTTTGATTTCAAAAATTTCTTATAATTTAATCCATAACAATTTTCGCATTGAACCCATAAATGCCTGTATTTTTGAGTTGCATCGAGATCATTAGACCTTTCTCTTAGAGTTAAATCACTACTCTTCGCGCGGGTTCGTATACCGGACCTACCGCTTTCACTACTAGTTCTACGTTTATCAAAAACGCACCTAGAAATGTACCTGTCACTACTATCACTTACAATGGACGTATCAATACAGATTTGAGACTGAAGATAACTGTCAATGCAACTAGTAATGTGATTTTTAGTATCATACATGTAACGATTGTATAAGGAATCTTCACTCGTAGATCCATTATTCATATAACTAGAATTGCGATAACTAGAAAAAGCACTTTCTAGTTCACTCAAATGATCGTTGTCAATCTCAAAAATCTTATTTTCAATATCAAAATAGATAGAATAACTGTCTCCATTACTATCCCTAACTAAAAAAGTATCATCAGAGATGAAATTCCGAATGTCTTTGACGCCAAATAAATGATCAACATTACTGTAACTAGAATTGCCACGACCCCTCCAACTATGAATGTTTTTAGCCCTACCTTTTCTATTCGGATCTTCACTTTCACTAGTATTTTCAATAGGACCAAGATTGTCCGTTGATTTCTTTATTCCATACCTGCGTTCTAACCCCTTCTTAAACACCATCGAATTAAACCACCATCTTTCCATAGAGTTTTCTTGCCCCCTATTTGTATAAATATACAATAGATGAATAGTCATTCGATCCACAATTCTTTATTTTTATTTGAATATCTTATTTCCTATCAGACTAAACATAGAAATTCAATCACTACTATACTAATAGGAAGTGTGAAAAGGGATTCTCTTTTGTTTTGTGGGAATCCGGGGGTAAGACTTCACTATAATATGAATATGATGGAATCCCTTTTCATTCTAAATTCAATATTAAAATTAAATATGATGATAAAAAGTGGTTTTTCCTATGTCTTCGCCTCGAGGAAAAAAAAAAAGAAATATTTGTTCTCGCCTAGAAAGAATTTTTTCGTAAAATCTCATCTAATAACTAACTAATAACAAGTAATAAATTAAGGTTCTATTCCAACACGGAACGAAAAAGACAATATACAGGATGGGTCGAAAGATTTGGGATACTTCGCTTTATTCAGGGAAACTACAGGATATATAAAGAATATACCAATCCTAAGGATCTATAGGTTATCTATAGGTTAAATTGTGGATCCAAGACAACAATAGAAAGATTTGAGTCTTAGATTTCTATTTCAAATCTTCTATATATGTATTTATCCAAAATACATGCAATATAATCTTTGTATTCGGCTCAATCCTTTTAGTAAAAGATTGGGCCGAGTTTAATTGCAATTCAATTAAGAGAACGGAGAGTAATTACTTGTTATCTTACTTATCCAAAGTATCCACCGCTTTAAACTCAAATTTGATCTCTTTCCATACCTCACAAGCGGCAGCTAGTTCAGGACTCCATTTGCTAGCCTCACGGATAATTGCATTACCCTCAGCAGCAAGATCACGTCCTTCATTACGAGCTTGTACACATGCTTCTAGAGCTACTCGGTTAGCTACGGCACCTGGCGCATTACCCCAAGGGTGTCCTAAAGTTCCTCCACCGAACTGTAGTACGGAA